AAAATTAAAAACATAGCTCACTCTCACAACTAATTAAAAAATAATAATAATAATAGTAAAATAATACCAAAAATTAATCCAAATAAATAAGAAGAGATTCTTCCTCCTTCTAAATATTTCGTACCTTCTCCTCCAAATGAAGTTAACATACCAAATCCATTTATAATTCCATCAATGATCCATTCATCAAACAATAAAATAAATTGAGATAATGATCGTATACCTTTCACAAATATGATTTCATAATAACCATCTATATATCCTCGAAAATAAGACCAATTGTATATAAAAGAAAAAAAAGGATTTAAATTTTTTTCTAAAAAAAGTTCAAAAATTTTTTCGAAATTTTGTGAAAAAAATGAAATAGGTCCATATAAAATAAAAGCAATAAATATTCCGCTGAAAACTATACTTAATGAATTAATACTATTTAATCCAAACGTGAACCAATTTCCGGTAATTATTTCATTAGAATTTTTAAACATTGGGTATAACCAATGAGATAATAAATCAGATCCAATTTGTCCGTAAGGAAAAGGAGCACCTAAAAAGCCAATAAATAAAGTAGGTAATGTTAACACTAATAAAGGAAATAACATTTTATTATCTGATTCTTTTGGAAAGACAGCTTTTGTTGCACCTGAGAAAAAAAAAAAATTTTCGTTTTTATTATTATTTTTATTTATATTAAAATTAGGTTTATTTAAAACAAAATTTTTTTCTTTTGAAACAAACTCTAATTTTAAATTATTTGACTTTAAATTTCCCCATATTGATACAGGATAAATAAAAAATACGTTATCTGAATTTGCTCTTAAATGACCTTCAAAAGTTAAAAAATAAATACGAAACATATAAAATGCTGTTAATCCTGCTGTAAGCCACGATATCAATCCAAGACCTGAAAAATATAGCCAACTATCCGTAATTATTTCATCTTTAGACCAAAAACAAGCAAACGGCGGGATACCACAAAGAGAAAATGTACCTAGAAGAAAAGTTGTTCCTGTAATTGGCATGTATTTTCTTAAACCACCCATAAACGCCATATTTTGACATTTATTAGGAGAATAGCCAACAATAGATTCCATAGAATGAATAACAGAACCAGAGCCAAGAAATAATAAAGCTTTTGAATAAGCATGTGTAATTAAATGAAATAAACCAGCTTGATACGAGCCAATACCTAAAGCTAACATCATATAACCTAATTGAGACATTGTGGAATAAGCTAAACCTTTTTTAAGATCTTTTTGAGCAAGTGCTATAGTAGCTCCTAATAATGCTGTAATTGCTCCTATCCAAGAAATTATATTCATTGTATATGGTAGCGCTTGAAAAAGAGGAAATAATCTAGCGATTAAAAAAATACCTGCAGCTACCATAGTTGCAGCGTGTATTAACGCAGAAATTGGAGTAGGTCCTTCCATAGCATCAGGTAACCATACATGCAATGGAAATTGTGCAGATTTAGCAATTGGACCTAAAAACAGAAGAAGAGCACATAAATTAGCAAAATAAAAATTAATTTTATTACTAACAAGTAATTCATTAAATCGTTGAAATAAAGTTTCAAATTCAAAACAACCTGTCATCCAATAAAAACCCAAAATACCCAATAATAGTCCAAAATCTCCTATACGATTTGTTATAAAAGCTTTTTGACAAGCATTAGCTGCACTCGGTCTAGTAAACCAAAAACCTATTAATAAATAAGAGCACATTCCCACTAATTCCCAAAAAATATAAATTTGTATTAAATTAGGACTAAGTACTAAACCTAGCATTGATGCTGTAAAAAGACTTAAATATGCAAAAAATCTTACATAACCTTGATCATGAGACATATAACTATCACTATAAATCATAACAAGAACTCCTACGGTAGTAATTAAAACTAACATAATAGAAGTAAGTGGATCAATTAAAAATCCTATTTTAAAATGAATCTGTTTATCAAAAATCCAGGACCATAAATATCTATAAATACTATTATTGTTAACTTGTTCCCATAAAATATTAAAGGAAAAAATCATAGCTATACTTAATAACAATATGCTAAAAATAGCACATATATGACGCAGACTTTTAGTCGATTTTGGAAAAAAAAATAAATTTAATCCTATTAAAATAGAAGCTACAAATGGAAGAAAAGGGACAATCCAAACAAATTGATATATAAATTCCATAAATAAATTTTTTATATAATAAAAAATCTTATTTTTTTTTTATTTCTAGTTTATAATTAATTAGATTAAAAAAAATAAGATTTAAAAACAAAGAAAAAGTTTCGGATTTCTATCCTGTCTATTAAAATTTTTAATTAAAATTACCTTACAAATTTATTATTATTTTTTTTTAGTAAATTATTAAATAAAATAAATAAAAAAAATTTATTTATTATTATTAAAGTAATAAAATATTATATATAGTTTAGGAACTAAGAGATATCTATTTTTTAAATAATATTGTAACTTTATTTTAGACCAGTTTTACAAAATTTAAAATAATTATTATTTATTAAATTTAATTAATTTTTTTGCAATTTATAATAATTTTTTCATTTACAATAAATTTCATAATGAATAAATACGCTATAATTGAAACCGGAGGTGAACAACTTCGAGTAGAACCAGGAAGATTTTATGATATTCGTCATTTTGCTTCATTAAAACCAGAATTTTTAAGTTCTAATACTAAAATTTTAATTTATCGAGTATTACTAGTTCGTAACGAAGCTACTATTACTATTGGACAACCATGGTTAAAAAATGCAATAGTAAAAGGAAGAATTTTACATTCGCATATTGAAAATAAAATAACTGTTTATAAAATGAATTCAAAAAAAAAAACAAGACGTAAATTGGGACATCGACAAAATTCAACTCGATTTGTAGTAGATTTTATTAGTTTAGACGGAAAAAATTTATAAAAATAAATATAAAAAAAAATTTAAGAATAAAATAAAAAGTAAAAAAAATATTTAAAAATCTACAATTAAAAGGAATTTTTATTTATGGCAGTTCCAAAAAAACGTACTTCCAAGTCGAAAAAAAAAATTCGTGAAACAATATGGAAAGAAAAAGCGAATAAAGCTAGAATAAAAGCGTTTTCATTAGCTCAATCTATTTTAACAGGTCGTTCAAAAAGCTTTTATTATACAATAAATGAAAAAAATTCTGAATCATCTTAATTTTGTAATAAATCAAAAAACAGAATAATACAAATACAAAAAATATATCTTAAAACAAAAAATTTTACTAAAACATTATTTTAATTTTTTAAATAAAAAAACATTTAAATTAGCTTTACATATAATAATTATAATTAAATTTTTTTATAAAAAACCAAAGTAATATAATACAAATACATTTAATAAAAAGTAGATAGTTTCATTTAATTAAAAATAAATGAAACTATCTTAAATATTAAAATAATATTAAAATAAAAAAATCTAAAAATTAAAAATTTTATAATATTTTTTGGAGCTGCGGGATTTGAACCCGCGATCTCAATCACTATAAGATAATACATTACCAAATTACGTTATGTTCTAGTAAATTAAAAATAATTAAAAGTTATATAAAAATTGCTATTAATTCTTAATTTAATATATAAAAAAATTTTAGATATTTTTTTTATCTAAAATATTGACCTTTTAATAAAAATTATGTTATATTATTTTTGATAAGCCGCCATGGTGAAATTGGTAGACACGCTGCTCTTAGGAAGCAGTGCTAATGCATCTCGGTTCAAATCCGAGTGGCGGTATTTAAATTAAAATTCTAGTTTTTTTTTGAAATTAATTCAAAAAAACGTTTAATTTTTATTTTTTAGAGATTAAAACTTTATTAAAAAATAAAATATAAACTAACTTCAAATAGTTAAATGATATAAAATTACTTGTTCAGTTAACTATTTGAAATAAAATTAATTAGTAAGTAAGAAAAAAGTTATTATAATAAAGTTTTAATGAGATTAACTAACTTTTTTTTATACAAGTTCAAAAAATAAATTTAGATAAAATAAAATTAACTTTACTATTCCATAAAGATAAAACTGAATTAGGATAAATACCAATACCAATAATAGGAAAAATTAAACAAATTAAAATAAAAATTTCCCGTGGTCCTGCATCCATATTAGAAAACGCTAAAAATTTAGAAAATTTATATCCATAAAATACTTGACGTAACATTGATAATAAATAAATGGGAGTTAATATTATGCCAATTGCTTCTATTATTGTAATCACTATTTTAAAATTAAAGGAATATTTATGACTAATAACGATTCCTAAAAAAATTAAAAATTCTGCTACAAACCCACTCATACCAGGTAATGCTAATGATGCCATTGAAAAACTACTAAACATAGTAAATATTTTAGGCATGTAAATAGCGGTTCCACCCATTTGGTCAAGAAAAAGAGTACGTGTTCTATCATAACTTATTCCTGCTAGGAAAAAAAGAGCAGCACCAATTAATCCATGAGAAATCATTTGTAAAATAGCTCCATTAAGACCTAAATTTGTCATTGAACCAATACCAATAAGCACAAAGCCCATATGTGAAATTGATGAATATGCAATTCTTCGTTTTAAATTACGTTGACTAAAAGAAGTAAAAGCTGCATAAACAATTTGAATTGCTCCTATTAGTACTATCCATGGAGCAAAAATTAAATGAGCGTGAGGTAATAATTCCATATTAATTCGAATTATGCCATATCCTCCCATTTTTAAAAGTATTCCTGCTAAAAGCATACATGTACTATAATGTGCTTCTCCGTGTGTATCCGGTAACCAAGTATGTAAAGGAAAAATTGGTAATTTAACAGCATAAGCAATAAAAAAACCTAAATATAATATAATTTCTAATTCTATCGGATATGACTTATTAGATAAATTTTGTAAATTTAATGTTAATTGATTAGAACCATAAAATCCCATAGTTAAAGCTCCCATTAAAATAAAAATGGAACCACCAGCTGTATATAAAATAAATTTTGTACCAGCATATAGCCGTCTTTTTCCTCCCCATATACATAAAAGTAAATAAACTGGAATTAATTCCAATTCCCACATAAAAAAGAAAAGTAAAATATCTTGAGAAGCAAATAATCCTACTTGACCACTGTACATGGCTAACATTAGAAAATAAAATAATCGTGGATTTCGAGTAACAGGCCAAGCAGCTAAAGTAGCTAAAGTAGTAATAAAACCTGTTAATAAAATAAGGCCAATTGAAAGCCCATCAATTCCTAATCTCCAATGAAAATTAAGAAAATTAATCCAATTAGAATCTTCGTTTAATTGAATAAATTGATTACTGAATTGAAATTGATAACAAAATACATAGCTTATTAAAAGAAATTCTAATAAACAAATACCTAACGTGTACCATCGAACAAAATTATTTCCTTTAGTAGGAAACAATGGAATTACAAGACCTGCAGATATAGGCAAAAGAACAATTGTAGTTAGCCAAGGAAAGTTGTTCATAATAAAAATTAAAAAAAGCTTTAAATCAAAAAAACCCATACTCAAAAAATTGAGTATGGGTAAAAAAATACTTAAATTTTTTTTTTCGCATTTTTTGCTTAATAAGATAGACCCATGCTTCGAGTAGTTTCAGCTCCTAAATAAACACGTACACTCAAAAAATCTGTTGGACAAGCAGACTCACATCTTTTACAACCGACACAATCTTCTGTTCTAGGAGCAGATGCAATTTGATTAGCTTTGCATCCATCCCAAGGTACCATTTCCAATACATCTGTAGGGCATGCTCTTACACATTGAGTACAACCAATACATGTATCATAAATTTTTACTGAATGTGCCATTAATTTTTTAAACTCCAATATATTGTTAAAAGCCTTAAATTTAATAAAGTTATAATATAATAATATTATATTATATAAACTTTTTTTTAATCAAAAAATTTGATATTACTAAAAAAATAAGATATATATATAATAGATATACAATTACAATTATATACCTTTTTTTTACTATTTAAGAAATAATTTACCATTTTAACAAGTTAAATTGATCAATCCGAGTTGAGTTTTTATTACGGTAAATAGCTAAAACAATAGCTAATCCAATAGCTGCTTCAGCGGCCGCAATAGCTATAATAAAAATAGCAAAAATTTCACCTTTTGATTCTTGAATATCAAAAGAATTAGAAAAAGTTATAAGATTTATGTTAACAGCATTAAAAACTAATTCTAAACACATAAGTGCTCGAACCATATTTCGACTTGTAATTAATCCAAAAATACCAATACAAAATAAATAAGCACCTAAATTTAGTACATGTTCAAGCATTAAAAATAACTCCTTATAAACGTAAAAATTTTAAAAAGTTTTAGGATTTTTTTTTATTTGTACTTTTTCAGTTATTTTCATTAAATTTTCTCGACGAGCTATAACAATAGCTCCTATTAATGCTACTAAAAGAACTATAGAAAGAAGTTCAAATGGAAGTAAAAATTGAGTTAATAAAAGATAGCCAATACGCTGAACATTTTGTGTAAAATCAAAATTTAAAAATTTTTTTGATTCTGTAATTAAAGTAATACTAGACCATGATGTATTTAAAATTATAGTAACTAATAAACAAAAAATACTTAAACAAACTAAAAATGTAATTTTATCACCTATAGTCCAAAATGAAAAAAGTTTTCTAGATTGTGGTTTATTAATTAACATTACAGCAAACACAATTAAAACATTTACAGCTCCTACATAAATTAAAATTTGTGCGGCGGCTACAAAATCAGCATTTAATGCAAAATATAAAATAGATATACAAAAAAAAACAAATCCTAAAAAAAAAGCCGAATATACTATATTTGTAAATAATACTACTCCTAAACTGCCTAATATAATTCCAACTTCTAAAAGAAAAAAAATAATTTCATGAAGTGGCTCAGATAATTCAATTATATTCACAATAAATTTAAATCCTTATTTTATTAATTTAAGTTATTAACTAAAAAATTTGTAAGAATAGTAAAAATTTATTTATAGATATTTTTACTATTCTTAATTTAACTCAAAAATTTTGTAACATTTCGGGAATTAGAATGACCTTTTATATTCCCTTTAGATAAATAACTTAAATTTGAAATAGTTTTAATTGTAGAATCTTCGATTACGGAAATAGGTAATCGCCCTAAAGCAATTTGATCATAATTTAAATCATGACGATCATAAATTGATAATTCATATTCTTCAGTCATCGATAAACAATTTGTAGGACAGTATTCAACACAATTTCCGCAAAATATACAAACTCCAAAATCAATGCTATAACTTTTCAGTTGTTTTTTTTTTATATCTTTTTTTAATTCCCAATCCACCACGGGTAAATTAATTGGACATACACGAACACATACTTCACAAGCAATACACTTATCAAATTCAAAATGAATACGTCCACGAAAACGTTCAGATGGAATTAATTTTTCATAAGGATATTGAATAGTCATTGGTAAACGTTTCATATGATCTAAAGTTACCATAAAACCTTGACCAATATATCTTGCAGCTTGTATTGCTTGTTCACTATAATTTTGCAGTCCACTTACCATAGTAAACATATAATAAATATCCTTAAATATATATATTTTTTTTTCTTTTTTTTATTAAATTTTTTTTTATATATATAGAAAAAATTTATAATAAAAGAACTTGAAACGAGGCTGTCAATAATAGATTACCTAACGCAATAGGTAAAAGAAATTTCCAGCCAAGATCTAGTAATTGATCCATTCTTACTCTAGGTAATGTCCATCTTGTCATAATAGAAATAAATAAAAATAAATAAACTTTAACTAATATAACTAAAATTCCAATTATTAAATGAATAATTTGATTAAATCCACTATTAAAATTCCATTCTAAATAATTAGAATTTGATATAAATGGAATGGAAAAATGCCATCCACCTAAATAAAGAATTACTACAAATAATGAAGAAGCTAATAAATTTAAATAAGAAGCCACATAAAATAATCCAAATTTTATACCTGAATATTCTGTTTGATAGCCCGCAACTAATTCTTCTTCCGCTTCCGGTAAGTCAAAAGGTAATCTTTCACATTCAGCTAAAGAAGCAATAAAAAAAGCTAGAAAACCAACAGGTTGCCGCCATAAATTCCAGCCCCAAAAGCCATACTTTGCTTGTGCTTCAACGATATCAACTGTACTTAAACTATTAGATAATTATAGTCGATTTAACATTCTTGTTAGTATCTCTATTTCAAAACCGTACATGAAACTTTAGCGTCATACGGCTCCTCAATGGTTATTTTAATAAAAATTTTGTAATTTTTGTGACTATTCATACTATAATAAACTTTTTTTTTTAACCCAGAAATTCCGTTTGCTATAATAATAATGCTTCTGAATCTATCTCAACCTTTACAAATATTGTTAGTATTAACTTTTTTTTAATAAAATAAAAAAAAAATTATAAATTTTCATTTTTATTAAGAATTATAAAAGGATTATTTCGTTCCTAACAGTCATATAGTTTTAATAAATAGGGATATACTTTAGATTGATATTATAAGGAAATACTTTTTGAGCATTTCTACTAATGCTAAATCCTTATTATATTTTAATAAATATCTGTTATCTATAATTTTTTTTTATACGAATCTATTATGTATTTTTGTGTTTCTAGCCATTTATTTTTGCTCGATTTTAAATATAATAAAAAAAATTTTATATATTTTATCTTTTGCTCCCGCTATCAGATTGAAATAACTAATTTACAACCTGGGGTACGCTTTTTTTTCGTTTTGCATGCTTTCACTCTTGTATATAGAGGATGGGATTTTCTTTTAGTACTGCGAATTAAAACGCTGTTTTATTTTACCCATATGACGGTTTAGTTTTTTAATTAAAATAAAAAAAATTATTTACTAAATTTGAATTTATTCTTTTTTTTTACGAATCACACGTAGAGATATAGATAATACACATAAAGCTAAAGGAATTTCATAACTAATAGATTGAGCAGCAGCTCTAAGACCACCTAAAAACGCATACTTATTATTAGAACCATATCCTGCCATAAGAAGCCCAAGTGGCACAATACTACAAATAGCAATCCAAAAAAAAACACCTATACTAAGATCAGCTAAAATAATATTATGACCAAAAGGAATTACCAAATAACTTAAAAATACTGGTATAACTACTATTGCTGGTCCAGTATTAAATAACCAAGTATCTCCTTTAGAGGGAATAATATCTTCTTTTAACAATAATTTAAAACCATCTGCTAAAGCTTGAACTATTCCTAAAGGACCAGCATATTCAGGCCCAATACGTTGTTGTATTCCTGCAGATATTTTTCTTTCAAGCCAGACCAGAACTAAAACTCCTATTGTAATTGTTAATAAAAGAATAATAATTGAAAAAACAATCCATATAAAATTAAAAAAATCTTCGGAGACACGTAAAGCAGAAAAAAAAATAATAACTTGTTCTTTAAGATTGGTATTAAAAACCATTTTAACGATCAACCTCTCCCATAATAATATCTATACTACCTAATATTGTCATAATATCAGCTAATTTCATTCCTTTTACTAATTGAGGAAGAATTTGTAAATTAACAAAACCGGGTGGACGAATTTTCCATCTCCAAGGAAAAACACTGTCATCTCCTATTAAAAAAATACCTAATTCTCCTTTTGGAGCTTCTACTCTAATATAATGTTCTTGTTTAGGTAATTTAAATGTAGGAGAAGGTTTCTTACTAATAAATTGATATTCAAAATTATTCCATTCTGATTTTTTTTCTCGTTGAAATCGCCGAGCCTCTAAATTTTCATAAGGTCCCCCAGGAATTGATTTTAATGCTTGTTGAATTATTTTTATGGATTCTTTCATTTCACCAATTCGGACTAAATATCGAGCTAATGAATCGCCTTCTTTTTGCCATTGTATTTGCCAATCTAATTCATCATAACATTCATAATGATCTACTTTTCGAAGATCCCATTGAACTCCAGAAGCCCGTAACATAGGTCCAGATAAACCCCAATTTATAGCTTCTTCTCGTTCAATAATACCTATTCCTTCTACTCGTTTTAAAAAAATAGGATTTTGTGTAATAAGTTTTTCATATTCATCAACTTTTGGTAAAAAGTAATCACAAAAATCTAAACATTTATCTATCCAGCCATAAGGTAAATCAACAGCAACTCCTCCAATACGAAAATAATTATGCATCATTCGCATACCCGTAGCTGCTTCAAATAAATCATATATCATTTCTCGTTCTCTTAAAATATAAAAGAAAGGAGTTTGCGCACCAATATCAGCCATAAAAGGTCCAAGCCATAATAAATGAGAAGCTACTCGACTTAATTCCAACATAATAATTCTAATATAACTAGCTCTTTTTGGAACTTGAATATTTGTTAGTTTTTCCGGTGCATTAACAGTTATAGCTTCTGTAAACATTGTAGCTAAGTAGTCCCAGCGTGTAACATATGGTAGATATTGAACAATTGTTCTATTTTCAGCAATTTTTTCCATACCCCTATGTAAATAACCTAATATAGGTTCACAATCAATAACATTTTCACCATCTAAGCTCACCATAAGTCGAAGAACACCATGCATTGATGGATGATGAGGACCCATGCTTACTATCATGGGTTTTGTTTTTGTAGCAAGCATGGTCATATATGACGCTCCTTTTTATTCAGTATTAAAAATAGTTAAAAATTAAAAAACTAACGAATTTTTAATTTACGAATATTTAATTTATTTATTAAATTTTCATAATTTGTTAAATTTGTTTGTGATAAATAGTTTAAAAGACGTTTACGTTTTCCTAATATTTTCCATAAGCCCCTTTGAGATGAATAATCTTTGCTATGAAATTTTAAATGATCTGTAAGTTTTAAAACTCTATTAGTTAAATGAGATATTTGAAATTCCACAGATCCTGTTTGTTCTTTAGAAAGTAAAGAAGAATCAATAAATATTTTTTTGGACATAAAAAGAATCACTCCTAAATTTATATTATTTTAATTTATAATAGATTATAGTTATTAATAGTTTTTATTATTATTATAAAGAAAAAAAGAATAAAAACTTAAATTTTGAAAAAAAAAAAGTTTAGAAAAATTGAAATAATGAGAAATTCTTGGTTATAACCAAGAATTTCTCAATACTTAAAAAATTTAAGTATACATACGAATTCTTAACATACTAAATCGACTTCCATTAGTTGTATTAAACCAAAATCTATTAATACATGCCAAATCTTCTAATCGAAAACTAGGCCAAAGAAAATGTTTAATTGTTAAATTTTTGTTTTGCTCCTGAAGTTTTTGTAATTTTATTTGTGTATTTTTTCTTTCATTCAAACAATCATTCCTCAAATTCAAAATTTTCTTTTTATTTAAATCTAAAAGATTTAACACTTTTAGTTCTTTCCGATATTTTGGAAGAATAATATCTTCAAGATTAACTAAAGCAAAATTTTTGTTTTGCTTATTTTGAAAAATTTCTATGCGTGATGTATATTCATTTAAATTTTTAAAATCTGAATTGTTTTTAAATCTTCCTTTTGATTTCAAAAAAAGACTTACTACTTTATACATCAAAATTTGATCATCAAGTACACGGGGTAAACGGTGTTCGGAATTAATTGTTAATTTATTTATACCTATATCTCTGCAAAAAAGAAGGCGAAATAAATTTAAATTTTCACGCATTTTTTTAGAAAATGAAATAATATTTTTTTGATCTTGCATAAAAGTCATAAGAGAAGCCATATCTCCTAATTCTTTAAAATTTTTTTCTACATTTTTTGATTTCCATTTCCATTGACGAATAGTTTGATGACGCTCTCTTTCTCGAAGTGATTTTTTATTTTGGCTATTTTTGCTATTTTTTTGTTTTAATAAAGAAATTTTAGGTATGGCTAATTTTTCGATTTTAGTTATATATTTTTTTTCTGTAAGTGTTGGAATTAACCATAAAGTTAAATTAGGTTTAATAAAAATGTTTTTTTTATTTTTTACTGTTTGTAACAATTTATTATTAATTATATATTTTTTTTTATTATGTACTAATTTGATAAAATTTGGATGCTTTTTAGAATCAAGATAACTATAAGCGAAATAATTATATTGATATCGTTTATTTAATTTTTTATTTTGATGTAATAAAGAATTTGTAACCAATTTGTAAGAAAATTCTTTTTGTTTAGATAAAACTAATGCTTGTTTTTGTTTTTCTAAAATTACAAATTGTTTTAGTTTTTTATTTTTCCATTGATAAGTAACGCGATTTCTCCATTTTTTTGGGGTTATTTTACACCAATCTTGTAAAGATATATTATATTTGTTAAAATTTTGCAACCATTTTTTCCAATTTTTTTCTTTTAAAGTTTTAAGCTCTATTAAAGAAAAAATTCCTTTTTTTTTTAACTTTTTTTTTATAACTTTTCTTATAATCAAATTGGAAGCCCAAACTTTTAATAAAGCTTTTAAATTATATTTAGTTATTATTTCTTTTTGCCAAACTTTATAGAATAAATATATTTGAGACATTAAAAAAATATTTTCTTGATTCAAATTACTCAAATATTCATAACTAATTGTATTTTTTTTTAAATTAAATTGAGAACTTTTTGATGAATTTGTTATTTTTCCATTTTTTATAAAAGTTAAATTTTGTTTAATTTTTATTATTAAAGTACTATTAAAACGAATAAAAAAAATAAAAATTTGGAAAATTTGTTTATTTACTTTATTCAAAAATTTTTTTGTTAAATAAGGCCATTTTTTTATTAATTCAATATTTTTTTTACAATATTTTAGTAATTTTTGTTTAATTTTAATTGTTTTTTTTTTATTATCAAAAGAAAATTTTTTAGTTATTTTTTCGATTTTATTTTTTTTTAAATATTTTAATTTTTCTAATTTTTTTATATTTCTTGAAATTTCGTAGTTAGTTTTAATTTGATTTTCTGATAAAATATTTTTATTAAATTTAGATGAAATTTGTTCCGGTAAGCTTTTTTTGTTATTTTTATTATTTAAATAACTTTTAGAATTATTAATAAGTTTAGTATCTAAGTTTATTAAATTATTTGATTGATCACTAGTTAATTCATTTTTAATAGAATTAATAGTAATTTTTTTTTTTATTAAAAACAAAGTAGAATAAATTCTATTTAATTTTAATAAAATATTTTTTTTCCATTTTTTTGTTAATTTTTTACGAATAGGTTTCCAAAAAGAAGGCTTTTTTTTAATATCTCCAAAAGGTGAATTAGTTTCAAAACCCCAAGCTGTTAAATAACTATAATTTATTTTTTTTTTATTTTTAATAAAATCTTTGTTATTATTTAATAACTTATTTAAATTTTCTTTCTCACTATTTAAAGAATTTAAATTTATAGTTATTTTTTTTTTATGTTTATTTTTTTTAACTTGTAAATTATGCCATGGCTTTAAACTAAAAGGATAGATAATTTTTATTTGAAGGCCATCTCGAAGCCATTGTTCTGGCAATTCTTTTTCTGAAACTTCAGTACCATCATAAGTACATTTTATATAGATTTCTTTATTCCAATCATTCCAATCTTCACCCCATTCAGGAGTTTGAAATAGTATTAAACGAATAATATTTTTTGATATTATTAATATAGGTACTATTAAGTATTTTCTAAAATAAGATTGAATAATTAACAACCAACTTCTTCCCCATTGAGCTAATGGAAAATCCCATCGATTCGCTATTGCAAGACGTTCTGCTTTCGTTTTTTTTATAGATGTATTTTTTTTAGTTGAAAAAAAGCTTCTTTTTTTTTGTTTTTCTATAGGGTTTTTAAAAATATTTTTTATCGAAATTAAATGAAATTTAGTTAAAGAAAATTGAAATGGAATATGTTTTTCATTTATTCGTAAAAAAAATGGAGAATGTGTTTTAAGTTGTAAAACTTTCCATATTAAAGTTTTACGCCTTCTAGCACGCATAGAACCTTTTACTAGTTTCCGACGAAAATCAGATTGTTGTGAAAAACGTCTTACAATTTTTCTTCTTTTATCTTTTCCTTTTATAAGATATCCTAAATTTTTTACTTTTCTTTGACGAATATCAGTAACTCCAATAGCTATAACATCAAATTTATCATTTCGTAATTTAGAAGTCCAACGTGGTATTTCTTTTGAAATTTCTTGAAGTCGAAATTTTTTATGGAAGTGAAATATTTTTTTTAATAAAAAAATAAATTTATTTAGTTGAATAAAATTAATAGAATTGTTTAAAAATAAATTTTTCCAAGAGCGTTCTAGTATTTGCCGTTTTTCTTCTTCTAACTGTTTGAAATACAAAGCTTTTTGTCTAGTAGATAAATTTAAAACGAGTTCCCAATTAAAATAAGATGTTTTATTTTGTTTTTTATTTAAAAAATTTTTATTATCTAAATTTTTATCTAATTCTGAAAAAGAATTTTGTTTAGTTGAATTAATAAATAATTGTTCTTCAAAAAGTTTAATTTGTTGTAATTTTGTTTTAAGTTTTTTATTTTTTGATCCTTGAATAAGTAAAATTAAAATGCGACGAGCGTCTTTACTTAGCGGTTCCCAAGGTAATGGTAAATTTTTTCGTTCTAAATCTTTCCATCGGTTAGAAATCCAAAATTTGAGTTTATTTTCTTTTTTTAATAAATAAGGTATTTTTTTATTTTTTTTTAATTCATAAAAATTTTCTATTAATAGCCAAGGTGATTTAGATATTATAGTTTTTCCACGACATGATCCAGTTAAAAAAGGGTCATTAAGTTTTGTTAAATTATTTCCTTCATTATTAAATAAACTAGTTTTTTTTTCTATAACATCTTTTACAAAAAGACCATTATCTAAAGCTTTAAGTCTATTTTTTAATTCATAATATAAATTATTTTTTCTGTTTTGTTTACTATTAATCCAATCTTTATAAAAATGACTAGAGAAAGTAGATTCTTTTGAAATATTTAAATAATTTTTTAGATCTTTTTCAAAAATAGATAAACTTGGTAATGCTGTAAATGATATTTTTTGTTTTCCATCACTGAAAGAAATATCAAAAAAATATTGAGATACATTTCTTTTTACAGTACTTTTATTACTAAATCGACTATTTTCAACATATCGGACTGGTCGATTCCACCGTCGATGATCAAAAAAGAAAGTAGGCCATGGTTTATTTAACCAGGAAAAACGAAAATTTTTTAATTGATTAAACTGAAATTCATCATTTAATTTTTTAGTAAATAATGGTACCGGGGCTTTGCTTAAATATAACAAAAAACATACTAAAATAATAATACTAAATGTTCGATAAATAAGTCGTTTTACTAAAAGATAAAGTACAGGTGAATCTTTTTCTATACGAATTAAAAAGAATTTAATAAATTTAAAGAAAAAAAAGTGACCAGTTAACCAACCAAACAAACAGCTTACAACAAACAAAAAATTATTACTATAACGAAAAAGAAAAAGATTAATTAATCTAGCTAATACAGGACTTGGTAAAAGAACGGGATTTAACAATTGAAAAAGAAAACTGTCAAAAAATAGTTTATAAATTCTAGAATCATTAATTGAATTTATAGGGCGTAACGATTGGTAATCTAAAAGATCTTTAATTCGATACCAATAAAATAAAATATATGGTAAAACTAATAGTGTCACTGTGTGAGGTTTTACTAATATTATATAAAGAGGTGAATAATATATTGATAAAAATATCAGTAATTGTCCTAAAATTAAACCACTTATAGCCACAGTACCACTAAGATTTCCTTCTAAAAGAAAAGCTCGTATAGATATAATTTGAGAAGGGCCAATAGGCAGTGTTGTAAGAAATCCATAATATAGTCCAAATAAAATCAACGGACTTGAAATATTTATCCATGATAATATTGAAGCCCATAATACAGAAAGCTGTAAGGGAGTGTTTGTTATCATAATAAAATACTTTCTTCCTTAAAAGCATAGAAGTGGGATAAAATAAAAAAATTTAAATTCATTTTGTTAGTTCTAAAAAAATAAAAGATTCTGAAATTTAATAAATCATTTTTTATTCATAATTATGAATAAAAAATGATTTATTAAATTTCAGAATCTTTTATTTCTACTAAATTATAAAAAAATAAAATATTTAATTAAATTTTACTTTTTTCTTTTTTTGTTAAACTATTCCAACCTAAATTTTCTAAATTATTATTACGTCGTAAAGGACGAGTAACAAGTTCCAAAATATCTCTTGCATTTGTAAAACCATGAATTTGAGCAAAAGTAAATTCAACAGACCATTTTGTATTAATTCCTCTGGCTTCTAAAGGATTTGCATGAGCCATACCAGTAATTGCTAAATCAGGTTGTAATTCCCGCATACGTTGTATTTGATTGTAATTATCAGGTTTTTCAACAATACGTGGCATAGGTATACACATCTTTTTACAGGTATTTTGTAAAAATGATAATTCTGCTGCTTGATATCGTTTATCTAAATATGGAATACCAATTTCATAAACAACCATTCCACAACGAATTAAAAATCTAGCTAAAGATATTTCTAAAAGGTTATCTCCCATAAAAAAAACAGATTTTCCACGTACTAAGTCCAAATAATCTTTTAAATTTTCCCATATTTTTTCTTCTCTTTTTTCTAAACCTTCTGTTTGAATTCCAAATACAGAACAAATTTTTTCAATCCAAGCACGTGTACCATCCGGACCAATAGGAAAAGGTGCCCCTATTAACTTACATTTACGACGTCTCATTAAAGTTGTTGCTGTACGACTTAAAAATGGATTAACGCCGCATACATAAACTTGATCACCTAATGATGGAAGATCAGTATATCTTTGAGCTGGTAACCAACCTGATACTTGAATAGATTGACGCTTTAATTCCGAACTAAGTTGCGAAGCTACAGTAGAAGGTAAAGAACCAAAAAGAACTAATGGAGCTTTTTTTTTCAACTTTCTAAATTGTTTATTAGTTGTTTCTTCTTTTTTTTCAAGAGAAAGAAAAGAAAAAAATTCTTGTATATTTGAATCTTGTATTATTTTTTTTTTCTCGATTAATATAGTTTGTTCTGGACACCTATGCGCCATAGCAGCTAAAACAGTGTCTTCTCCCTGAGTAAATGCGTAGTCTAATCCATTTGCTCTTGCTACAACAATTGGGATATTAATTTCATTTTCTAATTTTGGAGCCATACCTTCTAAATCCATTTTTATTATTTCTGTAGTACAAGTACCAATCCAGATAATAACACTTGGATTTCGATCTTTTTTTATTTGAAGACAAAGTCGTTTCAATTCTTCGTAATCATTTAATTGAGCTGAAATATCTCCTTCTTCTAATTCTGCCATAGCATAGCGAGGTTCTGCAAAAATCATAACTCCTAAAGCATTTTGTAAAAAATAACCACATGTTTTTGTTCCTACTACCAAAA